AATGAAGTGCCTGATTAAAGGGCTACCTTGATAGGGTAAATTAAGTAATTTTAATTACCTTCATTAGATATTACATAAGATAGAATTAAACTATCACCTTTAGTATCAAAAACTAACGTGCATCATACACCTTAATATAAAAAGGTAAGCTAATTAAGCTAATGGGTTCATACCCCATTTATAGAGGTATTAATCCTCTCCTTTTTAATGACCAACAACTCTACAAAACTTCTCTTACTATCAACATTAATGATAGGAACGATCCTGTCCATTTCATCAAACTCTTGATTCGGAGTTTGAATAGGACTAGAGATCAACTTACCTTCATTTATTCCCATATTAGCAAATAATAAGAATATAATAATGAACGAATCATCAATTAAATATGTTATTGAACAAGCAATAGCATCAACAATACTATTATTCTCTATCCTATTAATTCAAATAAAATATCCAATAAGATGAGAAATAGAATTAATCCCTTCAATAATAGTTAGATCTAGATTGTTATTAAAAATTGGTGCTGCTCCCTTCTATTTTTGATTTCTAGAAGTTATAGGAATATCAACATGAATTAATTGTTTAATACTTGTAACATGACAAAAAATTGCCCCAATAATAGTTCTATCATACTGTATCCAATTAAGAACATTTATATTTGTTATTACTATTTCAAGAATTATTATTGGAGCATTAGGAGGGTTGAATCAAACATCATTATGTCAACTTTTAGCATATTCATCAATTAGTCATTTAGGATGAATAATTAGATCCTTAATGGTAAGAGAAAATGTATGAGAAATATATTTCATCATTTATTCACTATTAAGAGTAATTATAGTTCTTCAATTTAAACAAATAAATTTATTTTTCCTAAATCAAATTTATTCATCAACAAATATAAAAACAGAAATTAAATTTATAATATTTTTATCTCATCTTCCATTAGGAGGTTTACCACCTTTTCTAGGATTTCTACCAAAATGAATTATTATACAATCTCTTGTAGAAAATAATATAACAATCATAATAACAATTATGATTATACTAACAATAATTACACTCTATTATTACATACGAATTAGATTCTCAGCCCTTATTTTGACATATTCAGAAAATTCATGATCAATAACTAATTCATTAAATAAACCAAGATTTATTTTAACAATAACAGTAATAATTTCAACTTTAGGTCTAATATCAACATCAACTTTAGTTTATTTATATTAAGGACTTAAGTTAAATAAACTAATAACCTTCAAAGTTATAAATAAAAGAATAATCTTTTAGGCCTTAGTAAAGTTATTTACACCTCTATAATTGCAGTCTAAAATAATAATTGAATATAAAGCCAATAATAATGATAAGAGAGAAATATTCTAATAAATAGATTTACAGTCTACCACCTATCAATTCAGCAATCTTACTGCAAAAATGATTACTTTCAACAAACAATAAGTATTTTGGTACTTTATATTTCATACTTGGAACATGGGCTGGAATAGAAAGAACTTCAATAAGAATAATTATTTGAGTAGAATTAGGACAACCTGGATCACTAATTGGAGATGATCAAATATATAGTGTAATTATTACAGCTCATGCATTTGTAACAATTTTATTTACAGTTATATCTATTATAATTGGTGGGTTTGGTAATTGATTAGTACCATTAATAATGGGAGCACCTGATATAGCATTTCCACGAATAAATAATATAAGTTTTTGACTTTTACCTCCTTCATTAACCCTACTCCTTAGATCTTTTATAGTGGACAGTGGAGCTGGGACTGGATGAACAGTTTACCCTCCACTTGCTGGAGCAATCGCTCATGGAGGAGCATCAGTTGATTTAGCAATCTTTTCATTACATCTAGCTGGTGTATCATCAATTCTAGGTGCAGTTAATTTTATTACAACAGCAATTAATATACGATCAGAAAGTGTAACATTAGATCAAACACCATTATTTGTTTGATCAGTAGCTATTACAGCCTTACTTTTATTACTATCACTTCCAGTATTAGCAGGAGCTATTACAATATTATTAACAGATCGAAATTTAAATACATCATTTTTTGACCCTGCGGGAGGGGGTGATCCTATTTTATATCAACACTTATTTTGATTCTTTGGACATCCAGAAGTTTATATTTTAATTCTTCCTGGATTTGGTATTATTTCACATATTGTATGTCAAGAAAGTGGAAAAATTGAATCATTTGGAACATTAGGTATAATTTATGCAATATTATCAATTGGACTAATAGGATTTATTGTATGAGCACATCATATATTTACAGTAGGAATAGATGTAGATACACGAGCATATTTTACATCAGCAACAATAATTATTGCTGTACCAACTGGAATTAAGGTATTTAGTTGATTAGCTACACTTTATGGAACTAAATTCAAATTTAATCCACCTTTATTATGAGCACTAGGATTTATTTTTTTATTTACAATTGGTGGTTTAACAGGATTAGTTTTAGCAAATTCATCACTTGATATTATTTTACATGATACTTATTATGTTGTAGCACACTTTCATTATGTATTATCTATAGGAGCAGTATTTGCAATTATAGGAGGAGTAATTCAATGATACCCTTTATTTACTGGATTACTAATAAATAATACATGATTAAAAATTCAATTTACAATCATATTTATTGGAGTAAATTTAACATTTTTTCCTCAACATTTCCTAGGATTAGCAGGAATACCACGACGATACTCAGATTATCCTGATGCATATACATCATGAAATGTAGTTTCAAGTATTGGATCAATAATTTCAATTGTAGGAATTATTATATTTATTTTAATTATATGAGAAAGTATAATTACAAATCGAGTAATTTTATTTAGATCTAATATAAGTAGATCAACAGAATGACTTCAAAATAACCCCCCAGCAGAACATAGATATTCAGAATTACCATTAATTTCTAGATTCTAATATGGCAGATTAGTGCAGTAGATTTAAGCTCTACAAATAAAGGTTTGACCTTTTATTAGAAATTTATGGCAACATGATCAAATTTATCATTACAAGATAGAGCTTCACCTCTAATAGAACAATTATCATTTTTTCATGATCATACAATAGTAGTATTATTAATAATTACTATTATTGTAGGATATACACTTGGATATATATTAATTATTTCTTTTACAAGACGAAATATACTTCATGGACATTTAATTGAAACTATCTGGACTGCACTTCCAGCTATTACATTAATCTTTATTGCATTACCATCACTACGTCTACTTTATTTACTTGATGATTCAGTTGATGCAATAATTACAATTAAAACAATTGGACGTCAATGATATTGAAGTTATGAATATTCTGATTTTGTAGATGTTGAATTTGATACATATATAACACCAGAAAATGATTTAAAAATTAATGAATTTCGACTACTTGATGTTGATAATCGAACAATTTTACCTATAAATACTGAAGTACGAGTATTAACAAGAGCATCAGATGTACTTCATTCATGAACAGTACCAGCATTAGGAATCAAAATTGATGCAACACCAGGACGATTAAATCAAGGAACATTCACAATAAATCGTCCTGGATTATTCTTCGGTCAATGTTCTGAAATTTGTGGAGCAAATCATAGATTTATACCCATCGTAATTGAAAGAACTTCAGTTAATATATTTATTAAATGATTATCTAAAATAATCTAAGGAGTTAGTTAAAAAATAACATTAGAGTGTCAATCTAAAATAACTAATTATTAGTACACCTTGATCATCAGATGACTGAAAGTAAGTAATGGTCTCTTAAACCAAAAAATAGTAAATTAACGAATACTTCTGATAAGGAATAACATCTAAATCCCTCAAATATCCCCTTTAATATGATTTTCACTATTTATTTTATTTTCTATTGTATTAATTTTATTTAATCAAATAAACTTCTTTTCATTTAAACCAATAATTATAAAAAGAGAAGAAAAAGGACAAATTAAAAGTAAAAACTTAAATTGAAAATGATAACAAATTTATTCTCAACATTTGATCCATCAACTAATCTATTTAATTTATCATTAAATTGAACTAGAACATTTATAGGATTATTATTAATTCCAACCTTATTTTGATTAACTCCATCACGAATTAATATTATATGAAACAAATTAAATTTAACTCTTCATAATGAATTTAAAACATTATTAGGACCAAATTCATTTAATGGAACAACATTTATTTTTATTTCAATTTTTATTATAATATTATTTAATAACTTTATAGGATTATTCCCATATATTTTTACTAGAACTAGTCATTTAGCAATAACATTTGCAATTGCATTACCAATATGATTAAGATTCATATTATTTGGATGAATCAATCATACAAATCATATATTTACACATTTAGTACCTCAAGGTACTCCACCAGCACTTATATCATTTATAGTTTCAATTGAAACAATTAGAAATGTAATTCGTCCTGGAACATTAGCAGTACGATTAGCAGCTAATATAATTGCAGGACATTTATTATTAACTCTTCTTGGAAATACAGGACCATCAATAGCAATAAATTTAATTTCACTATTAATTTTTGGACAAATAATATTATTAATTCTAGAATCAGCAGTAGCTATAATTCAAGCTTATGTATTCTCTATTTTAAGAACTCTTTATTCTAGAGAAGTATATTAACATATGTTAACAATACACTCAAACCACCCATTTCACTTAGTAGATTATAGACCTTGACCATTAACAGGAGCAATTGGAGCAATAGTAATAGTATCAGGATTAGCTAAATGATTTCATTTATTTAATATTAATCTATTTATAATTGGAATAGGAATTACTTTACTTACAATAATTCAATGATGACGAGATGTAATTCGAGAAGGAACATATCAAGGATTACATACAGGATTTGTATCAATCGGACTACGATGAGGCATAATTTTATTTATTGCATCAGAAGTATTATTTTTTATATCATTCTTCTGAGCTTTTTTTAGAAGAAGACTAGCACCAACTATTGAATTAGGTATATTATGACCTCCAATAGGAATCCAACCTTTTAATCCAATACAAATTCCATTACTTAATACAGCTATTCTTCTTGCATCAGGAGTAACTGTAACCTGAGCTCATCATAGAATTATAGAATCTAATCATACACAAGCACTTCAAAGATTATTTTTTACAGTATTACTAGGAATTTATTTTACTATACTTCAAGCATATGAATATTGAGAAGCACCTTTTACTATTGCTGATGCAGTTTATGGATCAACATTTTTTATTGCAACAGGATTCCATGGATTACATGTAATTATTGGAACAATATTTCTTTTAACATGCTTAATACGACATTCAATAAATCAATTCTCACCTAATCACCATTTTGGATTTGAAGCAGCTGCATGATACTGACATTTTGTAGATGTAGTATGATTATTTTTATATATTTCAATCTACTGATGAGGAAGATAATTGTTTTTCTAGTATAAATAGTACATTTAACTTCCAATTAAAAAGCTTGATTATTAATCAAGAAAAACAATTTTAATTTTATCAACAGGAGGTTTTATTAGATTTATTGTACCTATAATTGTTATAATTCTTGCAACAATCCTATCAAAAAAATTAATTAATGATCGAGAAAAAAGATCACCATTTGAATGTGGATTTGACCCTAAAAGTTCTGCTCGAATACCTTTCTCAATTCGATTTTTCTTAATTGCAGTAATCTTTTTAATTTTTGATGTAGAAATTGCATTAATTTTACCAATTGTAATTATTTTTAAAACATCAAATATTATAATCTGAACAATATCAACAATATTTTTTATCCTAGTTTTAATAGGAGGACTAGAATGAAATCAAGGAGTTTTTCAATGAGCAGATTAAGGGTTATAGTTAAATATAACATTTGGCTTGCATTCAAAAAGTATTGATTTATCAATTAACCTTAAAAATAAGAAGTGAAAAATCACAGTCAGTTTCGACCTGAAAAAATGGTACTTATTACCCTTATTTATTAATTGAAGCCAAAATAAGAGGCGTATTACTGTTAATAATATTATTGAACTATAAGTTCCAATTAAGGAAATGTAAAGCCAATATTAAAGCTGCTAACTTTATATATTAGCGGTTTAACTCCGTTAACATTTCTATTTATATAGTTTAAATAAAACATTACATTTTCACTGTAAAAACAATATTTTTTATATTTATAAATATACCTAAAAATAAAAATATTTCCTTAACATCTTCAGTGTTAAACTCTAATAATAAGCTATTTAGGTATTATAAAGAAAATAATATAATTAAAATAAATATTCAAAAAATAAAAGTTAAAAGATAAATTTTAAAATTAGAATCATATCAACTTTGAATATAATTAACTATATAAATAAATAAAGTATATAAACCCTGACCACCTAATATTTCACCTCAACCATAATCAAAAGACTTTGATGAATAATAACCAAATTTTAAAGGCAAATAACTAATAAACTTAGTTGAAAGAAAAGGTATAAATCACATAGAACCTAAAAATCTAACAAAAGATAATATATTAAATGAAAATAAATTATGAGAAAAATTTGATTTAGAAATTAAATAACCAAAATAAGAACCTAAAATAACAACAATAATAGTTAAAAACTTTAAATAAAATGGTAAAACAATTATATAAGGAATAGGAAAAATCAATCAAGAAAGTAAACTACCACCAAAAACAGAAACAAATAATAAAGTAATTATTCCAAAAGAAATATAAAACCCATTATCATCAAAAGAAAAACTAGAATAAAAATTATTATCGCCTGATATAGAATAATAAAATAAACGAAAAGAATAAGAAGCAGTTAAACCCGTAGAAAAAAAATATAAAAAAAAGATTAAGCAATTAATTCATCTTAAACAAACTATTTCAAGAATTAAATCCTTTGAATAAAATCCAGCTAAAAAAGGCATACCACATAAAGATAAACTAGAAACATTAAAACAAACAGAAGTTAAAGGTATAAAATTAACAATTGAACCTATAAAACGAATATCTTGAGAATCCTTTAAATTATGAATTATTGAACCTGCACATATAAATAATAACGCCTTAAATAAAGCGTGAGCTAATAAATGAAAAAAAGCAAGTTTTGGATAACCTATAGATAAAATTCTTATTATTAAACCAAGTTGTCTCAAAGTAGATAAAGCAATAATCTTTTTTAAATCAAATTCAAAATTTGCTCCAACACCAGCTATAAATATAGTTAAACAACCAACCAATAATAAAAACCAACTACAATTATAAGTTTCAAGTATAGGTCTACATCGAATTAATAAATAAACACCAGCAGTTACTAAAGTAGAAGAATGAACTAAAGCAGAAACAGGGGTAGGAGCCGCTATAGCTGCTGGAAGTCAAGAAGTAAAAGGAATCTGAGCTCTTTTTGTTATTGCAGCTAAAATAATTAATATTGTAATAATTTTTATTTCAAAAGAATTTAAAATAAAATCATAATAATAAATATAATTTCAACTACCAAAATTTAATATTCAAGCAATAGAAATTAAAATAGCAACATCTCCAATACGATTAGATAAAGCAGTTAATATTCCAGCACTATAAGACTTTACATTCTGATAATAAATTACTAAACAATAAGAAACTAATCCTAATCCATCTCAACCTAATAAAATTCTAATTAAATTTGGACTAATAATTAAAAATCCTATTGAAAGAATAAATATTAAAACAATAATAATAAAACGATCAATATTTTTCTCACCAGATATATAATCCTCTCTATAATAAATAACTAAAGAAGAAATATATATAACAAAAGATATAAAAATTAAAGACATTCAATCTAAAATTAAAGTTATAACAACTATAGAACCATTTAAATTAAAAAGCTCCCACTCAATAAAGATTCTATAATCAATTATTAAATAATAAATTCCTAAAATAAAAATTAAGGTTCTTATAAAAAATAAAGAAAAAAAACTTAAAGAACAAATAGAAAATAATTTCACGGCCTAAGATGAAAAAATTCATATCATTGATTCCACAAAACAATATTTTAATTAAAATACTTAAGCAAAATTAAATAAAAAAATACTCACCCTTTAAACATAATATATTTAAAGGAAATCAATGTAAAAATAAAAGATGATATTCACGTAAATAACCAAGAGAACATGTATAAACACCAGCAAAATAAGAACCGTGCTGAGAATAAGAATATATATACAAAGTATAAACAGCTCTAAAAAAAGATAAAAAAATTAAAACTAAAAATCTAAAAGAAGATCATGATATAATTCTATTTAATAAACTCAATTCACCAACCAAATTTAATGAAGGAGGAGCTGCTATATTACAAGAACTCAAAAGAAATCATCAAAGAGCTATTCTAGGTATAAGATTAATTATTCCCTTATTAATTAATAATCTTCGGCTTCCTAAACGTTCATAAATAATATTTGATAAACAAAATAAACCAGAAGAACATAAACCATGACCAATTATTAAAGATAAAGACCCTATACAACCTCATCAATTCATAGTTATTAAACCACCAATTACCATTCTCATATGAGCAACAGAAGAATAAGCAATTAAAGACTTTAAATCAACTTGACGAAAACAAATAAATCTAACAATTACTCCTCCTGACAAACTTAAAGATAATCAAAAATAATTAAACTTTAAACCTAAAAAAGAAATAACCTTTATTACTCGAAAAATTCCATAACCTCCTAGCTTTAATAAAACACCAGCAAGAATTATTCTACCAGAAATAGGTGCCTCAACATGAGCCTTAGGTAATCATAAATGAACTAAAGATATAGGTATCTTAACTAAAAAAGCTAAAATTACAAAAACATAAAACATAAAATAATAAGAACCAAAATCAAATAATAAAGGAAAATATAAAGTATTAATATAAGAATAAATCTTAAATAAAACTAATAATAATGGTAATCTAGCAAATAAAGTATAAAAAATTAAATAAATACCCGCTTGAAGACGTTCAGGCTGATAACCCCAACCTAAAATTAAAAGTAAAGTAGGAACCAATCTAGCTTCAAAAAAAATATAAAAAGATAATAATCTTAAACTAGAAAAAGAACAATATAATATAATTAAAAGAAATAAAACTATAAAAATAAAAAAATTTGAATGATAAGAAGAAAAATAAACAGAACCTCTAGCTGTAATTATTAAAGAACAAACTCAAAAACTTAATAAAATTAAACTAAAAGAAAAATAATCAATTCCAAAATAATATCTAATTATATTTAAATCACAATATGAATAAACACAAATTATAAAAACAAAACTAGACAAAAATATTAAAGAATGAACCAACCATCAAGAATTATTTAATAAGCAAAGAGGGGTTAAAAAAACAATTATTAACAAATATTTTAACATAAAGATAATCTAAAAGAATTAAAAAAATCATTACCATGAGAACGAATTATAGAAACTAAAATTGATAAACCTAAAGCACCTTCACAAACAGAAAAAACTAAAAAAATAACAGGATAAAAATAATCATAATCAAATTCAATAAGAAAAATAACAATTAATATAAACAAAGAAAGAACAATATATTCTAATCTTAATAAAACCATTAATAAATGTTTACATTTTGAAGAAAAAACATAAATACCAGCAAAATAAACTAATAAAGAAGTAAAAATAGAAAACATAAACATTAGTTTTAATAGTTTAAAATAAACACTGGTCTTGTAAACCGGAAATAAGATGTGCCCCCACTTTTAAAACTTAAGGAATAGAAATATCCTTGGTCCCCAAAACCAATATTTTAATAAAACTAACTCCTGAAATGATTAAAATAGTAATTATATCTCTATCTAACGTAATAAATATTAATTTTATTAAATTAAATCACTCAATATCAATAATACTATTTATTATTTTACAAACCTTTGTTATCGGATTATTAAGCGGAACAATAATAGAGAGATTTTGATTATCATATATTTTATTCCTAACATTTCTTGGAGGTATATTAGTATTATTTATTTATATTACAAGAATTGCATCAAATCAAATATTCCAACCAAAATCAATCTTTATAATCTTTTCGTTTATTTTATGAATTATTATTATAATAATTTTAATTATTCTAGATAAAACAATATTTATAGACTTTTTTAAGAATACAGAAATTATAAATATTAATAATTTAATTAATTATCAAGAAATAACATTTTCATTGGAAAAATTATATAAGAATCCAAAATTTATTATTACAATAATAATAATAATCTATTTATTTCTAGCATTACTAGCAGTAGTAAAAATTACTGATATTAATCAAGGACCTATTCGTAAAATAAGATAGTCACTAATGAATAAACCAATTCGATTAAAACATCCATCTTTAGTTGATCTACCAGCACCAACAAATATTTCATTTTGATGAAATTTTGGTTCATTGCTGGGATTATGTTTAGTAATTCAAATTGTAACAGGATTATTTCTAGCTATACATTACACATCAAATATTGAAATAGCATTTAGAAGAGTAGTTCATATTTGCCGAGATGTAATTAATGGATGAATTATTCGAACCATTCATGCTAATGGAGCATCAATATTCTTTATTTGTATTTATTTACATGTTGGACGAGGAATTTATTATGGATCATATATATATATACATACTTGAATAATTGGAACAATTATTTTATTTTTAGTTATAGCAACAGCATTTATAGGATATGTTTTACCATGAGGACAAATATCATTTTGAGGGGCAACAGTAATTACTAATTTATTATCAGCAATTCCTTATTTAGGAACAGATTTAGTTCAATGAGTATGAGGAGGATTTGCTGTTGATAATGCAACATTAAATCGATTTTTTACCTTTCATTTTGTTTTACCATTTATTATTGCTGCTATAGCAGCAATTCATTTGTTTTTTCTTCACCAAACAGGGTCTAATAATCCATTAGGACTTGATGGAAATATTGAAAAAATTCCATTTCATCCTTATTTTACATTTAAGGATTCAATTACATTTATTTTTATAACATCATTATTAATTATATTATGTTTAATTAATCCATACTTATTAGGAGACCCCGATAATTTTGTACCAGCAAACCCTTTAGTAACACCAGTTCATATTCAACCTGAATGATATTTTCTATTTGCATATGCAATTTTACGGTCAATTCCTAATAAACTTGGTGGAGTTATTGCATTATTTTTATCAATTAGAATCTTAATAATTCTTCCATTTTATAATAAAACACCATTTCGAGGAATTCAATTTTATCCAATTAATCAAATTATATTTTGAATTATAGTAATTATTGTAATTTTATTAACATGAATTGGAAAACGACCTGTTGAAGAACCTTATATTATAACAGGACAAATTTTAACAGTTTTATATTTTATTTATTTCTTAATTAATATTCATATTGCAAATATATGAGATAAATTAATTAAATAATTAATTAGTTAATTAGCTTAGGAAAAGCATATGTTTTGAAAACATAAAATTAGAAGTTTAACTCTTCTATTAACTTTTCTTAAAAAATTTCACTAAATAATTGAAATTAATAAAATTTTTAAACCAATAAAAAAAATAAAGAAATTTAAAGATAATGGTAAAAAACTTTTTCAAGCTAAATATATTAATTTATCATAACGAAAACGAGGTAAAGTTCCACGAACTCAAATAAAAGAAAAAATTACAATAGTAAGCTTAATAAAAAATATAAAAGAATAAAAATCACCCCCTAAAAAAATTAATGTCAAAAACATTCTTATAAAAATAATTCTTGCATATTCAGCTAAAAAAATTAAAGTAAAACCACCAGCACCGTATTCAATATTAAACCCAGATACTAGTTCAGATTCACCTTCAGCAAAATCAAAAGGAGTACGATTTGTCTCTGCTAAACAAGAAGCAAAACATGCTAAAAATAAAGGAAAAGAAATAATAATAAATCAACAATAAATTTGATAACTTATAAAATTTAATATATTAAATCTTCCAATTAAAATAATTAAAGATATTAAAATTAAAGCTAATCTTACTTCATAAGAAATAGTTTGAGCAACAGAACGTATAGAACCTAATAAAGAATAATTTGAATTTGATGATCAACCAGCAATTATTACAGTATATACACCTAATCTAGTACAACATAAAAAAAATAAAAAACCATAAGAAAATGAACATATATAAGTTAAATAAGGAAAAATAATTCAAATAATTAAAGAAATTATTAAATTAAATACAGGAGAAAAATAATATAATAAATAATTTGATAAAATAGGAATTGGTTGCTCCTTACAAATTAATTTTAAAGCATCACTTAATGGTTGAGGAATACCAGCAAAACCAACCTTATTAGGACCTTTTCGAATTTGAATATATCCTAATACTTTTCGTTCTAATAAAGTTAAAAAAGCAACACTAATCAAAACACAAATTAATAATAAAAGAAAATTTAAAATAAACATAAATAAATCATAAAATATCAATACTATTTGTAGAATAAATCTACATTAATGAATTCTAAATTCAACACATTAATCTGTCAAAATAGTAAATATTAATTTTAATCAATAAATAAAAAATATTTTAATTACATGGTCCTTTCGTACTAATGTAAATAATTTAAACTTAAGATAGAAACCGACCTGGCTTACGCCGGTCTGAACTCAGATCATGTAAGAATTTAAAGGTCGAACAGACCTAATTATTGGGCTACTGCACCCAAAATTATTCTTAATCCAACATCGAGGTCGCAATCTGCTTTGTCAATATGAGCTCTCAAAAACAATTACGCTGTTATCCCTAAGGTAACTAAATCTTATGATCATAAATTATGGATCATATTAAACATAAATTAATGATTTTAGAATGAAGAGTTTATTTATTCTTCATGTCACCCCAACAAAACATTATCTTTAAATATAAAAAAATTAACTAAAAATTATATAAAAATAAAATGTTAAGCTCTATAGGGTCTTCTCGTCTTAAAGAAAAATTTAAGCCTTTTAACTTAAAAGTTAAATTCAATAATTTAAAAAGAGACAGATGATTTCTCGTCAAGCCATTCATTCTAGCCCCTAATTAAGAGACTAATGATTATGCTACCTTTGCACGGTCAAAATACCGCGGCTCTTTAAAACTTAGTCAGTGAGCAGGCCAGACCTTAAAATATAATCAAAAGGACATGTTTTTGATAAACAGGCGGAAATCAATTTTGCCTAATTCCTTATAATAAATTAACAAAATAAAATATTATAAACAAATTAATATACTAATTATACCATTATTACAATAATTTAAAAATTAAATTAATAATCTTAATACAAAACCTAAAATAATTATAAAATCAAAATAAAAAATAATGAACTAAAACGTAATCAAAAAGATAGCTGATTTAAAGCTTACTATTAAATAATAAATAATTAAATTTATAGGTAAACTCTAGAGCTTATCCCCTAAAGAATAAATAAGTTAACATTTTTACATAAAAAAGAAAATAAAAACTTATAACTTTAAAAAATTAAATTTTTTCTTAAGAAACTAGATACCTTAGGAAACGATTAACATTTCATTTCTACAATTAACTCAAAAATAATTATGATACATTAACTATAAGTTAATTGTAAATCAACCTAAATCGAGATTAGTAAATAAATACTAAAAATTTAATAAACCCTGATACAAAAGGTACAATAATTTAAATCTACTTTTTAAAATCAAATAATTATTTCATAATCCAATTACATTACTAATTAACTATAATAAAAAAAATCAATTCTATAAAATATACTAAGACTAATAATAAATAAAATTTCTTTTATTAAAAAATAAAATAACAAAAAATAATTATAATATAAAAAATAATCAAGATATCCTGATTTGCACAAGATAATTTTCAGTGTAAATGAAATACTTAACTAATAAGTTATATCTTGTAATCTTTCTAGATACACTTTCCAGTACATCTACTATGTTACGACTTATCTCATCTAACTTAAATTCTACCTTATAGATTAATTAGTAAATATTAATAATGAGAGCGACTGGCGATGTGTACACACCACAGAGCCAATATCAATTAAATTAAATATGTCAAATTAATATCAAATCCACCTTCATTAATAGTATTTCACTACCAAATCCGTTATAAACAAAAACCTATTGTAACCCATCTCCTCTTAATCATAAGCTGCACCTTGACCTGAAATACTTTATAATTACAAATTAAGAAAATTATAACTCTAAAAAGATTTTCTGATAACGGAGATATACAAACAAATAAATTAAGTAAAGTTAATCGTGTATTATCAATTATGGAATAGGTTCCTCTGAATGGAATGAGATACCGCCAAATTCTTTGGGTTTAAAGATCTTAACTATTAATACCCTGGTAAGTATAATTAACACTTAAAATAATAGGGTATCTAATCCTAGTTTATTACTTAAGTTTCACAGAATCATAAAAAGAAACATAAAAATATTTTAAATTTCACCATCAAAATTTTAAATTTATCTCAAAATACAATTAACTGTATTAACCAATAATATTTACTTGTATTAATCGTATAACCGCGGCTGCTGGCACGAATTATGCCAATACTAAATCAATTGCTAAATCTAAAATTACTTAATTAATTAAATTAAATTACTGCAAAAAAGAACATTTAGTTTAACAAAACTTACATATAACTCAAAGAAAAAGTAAATATTTAAGCAAGAATAAAACTTTAAAACTAAAAATAAAATTTTAATAAAAATTAAAAACAGAATATTAATAAATTGATTTAAATAATTAAGAAAACCCATAACAAAAAAACATAAAATAATGAAAAAAATTTAGAAGAAGTCTCCACAAGACCAACAACAACTTCTCTATTATATATAATAAATATCAGGAATGGAGCTATAAAAATTAAAAATGTGTAATCTTATACTTCTATTATTAAATTTTTCTTTATTTTCTTTATTTTATTTTTAAAAATTAAATAATATTAATAAATTGATTTAAATAATTAAGAAAACCCATAACAAAAAAACATAAAATAATGAAAAAAATTTAGAAGAAGTCTCCACAAGACCAACAACAACTTCTCTATTATATATAATAAATATCAGGAATGGAGCTATAAAAATTAAAAATGTGTAATCTTATGCTTCTATTATTTAATCTTTCTTTTTTTATATATTTATAAAGAAAGATTAAATAATATAAATTATTTAACTGAAATAATTAAATATGTTAATACAATACATAATAATATAAGATTAAATTTATTATTATATTAACTATTTATAATAAATAATAAATGATCTATTTATAAATATAAAAATAATAATTATATTATATAATTAATATAATAGATTATATTATAATATTAATTATATTAATTAAATAATTATATTGTTTATATCATATATATATAATGTAATATATTTAATTACATATATATAAATATTTTATTATATAATAATTTCTTTTGCCTTAAAAAATAGGTCCCTATAATTTTTGATAAATATATACATTAGAATAATAAAATAATAATTAATAAATAAAATATAATGCTATATTTAATTAGATGTAATATATTAAAATAAATTATTTATATTAAACTCGAGAAAATTAAGAGTATTTTATCTTTTTAAAAGGAAAAAAAGGTACAAAATTGAAACAATTATATGAATATCCTACATTAACCTATGCAAAAAAAAAACTTTAAATTTATACATAAAATACAGAAAAACACAAAAAAAAAAA